TTTTTTCAAAAAACTTTTATAAATATTTTGTTTATTATAGCTTTTTAAGAATTAAATTAATATTTTTATTTACATTTAATTTTTTTTTTATTAAAATTTTTCGTTTGATGAAATTATTAATTATTAAATCTTAATATATAATAAATATATATATATATAATAAATAATTATTATTCTTATTTATTAATATAAATTAAATTTACCCTTTAGGGTAAATTTATTAATATGTAATATATTTATTATAATTAAAAAAGAAATTATTAATTATTAAATCTTAATATATAATAAATATATATATATATAATAAATAATTATTATTCTTATTTATTAATATAAATTAAATTTACCCTTTAGGGTAAATTTATTAATATGTAATATATTTATTATAATTAAAAAAGAAATTATTAATTATTAAATCTTAATATATAATAAATATATATATATATAATAAATAATTATTATTCTTATTTATTAATATAAATTAAATTTACCCTTTAGGGTAAATTTATTAATATGTAATATATTTATTATAATTAAAAAAGAAATTATTAATTATTAAATCTTAATATATAATAAATATATATTTAAAATTAATTCAACATAAATATTTATATTAAATATAGATTAATATTAAATAATCCTTCTTTCTTTGAAAGAAAAAAAAAGAAAGAAGGTAATAAGTTGTAATTTTTATAGTTATTTATTTGTTATTAAATAATCAATTTTAATATTAAAATTTAAATAAATTATTAAATTTTAAGTGTAATTTTTATAAATTTATTAATTTTTATTTGATTAAAATTTAAATTTTATACAATTTTAAGGTGAGGTAGTTTTATTAAAACTATTTTGTATAATATTTTATAAAAGTTTGATTCTTGCTTTGAAATTAAAAGAATTATTAACCCCAATTTAATATTCTTAGAATAATTTTATTCAAATTTAAATTAAAAGAATTATTAACCCCAATTTAATATTCTTAGAATAATTTTATTCAAATTTAAATTAAAAGAATTATTAACCCCAATTTAATATTCTTAGAATAATTTTATTCAAATTTAAATTAAAAGAATTATTAACCCCAATTTAATATTCTTAGAATAATTTTATTCAAATTTAAATTAAAAGAATTATTAACCCCAATTTAATATTCTTAGAATAATTTTATTCAAATTTAAATTAAAAGAATTATTAACCCCAATTTAATATTCTTAGAATAATTTTATTCAAATTTAAATTAAAAGAATTATTAACCCCAATTTAATATTCTTAGAATAATTTTATTCAAATTTAAATTAAAAGAATTATTAACCCCAATTTAATATTCTTAGAATAATTTTATTCAAATTTAAATTAAAAGAATTATTAACCCCAATTTAATATTCTTAGAATAATTTTATTCAAATTTAAATTAAAAGAATTATTAACCCCAATTTAATATTCTTAGAATAATTTTATTCAAATTTAAATTAAAAGAATTATTAACCCCAATTTAATATTCTTAGAATAATTTTATTCAAATTTAAATTAAAAGAATTATTAACCCCAATTTAATATTCTTAGAATAATTTTAAGTGTAATTTTTATAAATTTATTAATTTTTATTTGATTAAAATTTAAATTTTATACAATTTTAAGGTGAGGTAGTTTTATTAAAACTATTTTGTATAATATTTTATAAAAGTTTGATTCTTGCTTTGAAATTAGTTAAATATTAAATTTACATGTTTAATTTTTAATAATCAATTTTCAGTAACTAATTTTATTAAATATAATAGTATTTATTTAGTTTTTTATTTAATAAGTAGATTAATTTTGTGCCAGCAATCGCGGTTATACAATTTACTTTGATTAATTTTTTAGGTTAATAAATATTTAACTATTTTTAGTATATTAATTATTTTATTTAAGTGGAATTTATAAATTAAAAAATTTTCTTTAAAATATTTTGTGAAATCTAAATTTTAAACTAGGATTAGATACCCTATTATTTTTTATTTAAAAGTTAACCCAGAATATTGTTAGTTAAGTTCTTTAAACTCAAAGAATTTGGCGGTAATCAACCTTTTTAGAGGAACCTGATTTATAATTGATAAACCACGATAGATTAAACCTTTATTAAATTTGTATATCTCTATGTTAAGGAGAATCTTTTTAGGGTAAAATTTTCTTTTTCTTTATAGATTAATATTAGGTCAAGGTGCAGTTTTATAAAGGAAAAATTGGGTTACTTAAAATATTAATTTTTATTTTTTATTTATTATTTATTTAATATTATTATAGGATTTAATAGTAATTTTAATTAATTAATTATTTTGAATTTAGCTCTAGATTATGTACATATCGCCCGTCACTCCCAATGATATGGGATAAGTCGTAACAAAGTAGTTGTACCGGAAGGTGTAGCTAGAATGAACAGAATGTAGCTTATCTAAAGTTAATTATTTACATTAATTAGAAAATTGTTTATTCTTTCTGATTAGAATAATTATTAATTTATTTTTTTTTTAAGAATTATTTTAATTTTTTTAGTAATATACTGAATTAATTTTTTGTTTTAAACTGAATAGGTTTAATTATTTTTTTATAAAAGTATTAATAGTACCTTTTGTATCAGGGTTATTTAATTAAAATATTTATATTATTTTCCCGAAATAAAATGATTTAAATTTATTTTGTTGTTCTTGTTTTATAAAGTTTATAAAATTAATTTTGGTAATTAAAAGTTATTCGTTTTTTATTATATCTGGTTAATCAGGATTTAATTTAATTATAGATTAATTTAGTTTTATAATTATAGTATTTTTTAATCTTATATAATACTGGATAATCTGTATTTTTTGTTAAAATTTTAATTTCTAAAAGTTTATTTTTTTTAAAATCTTAATTTTAGTTCTTAATAGATTAACTTTTTTTGTGTAAGATTTTGTTTTATTTAATTTTTTACTGATTTAGTTTAATTAATAATAAATTATTTAAAATAATGAATAAATTAGTAAAATTTTAATTTTTTTAAAATGAACTCGACAAATAGTATTTCCAACTGTTTATCAAAAACATTTCTTTTAGGGTATATTAAAAGTAATTTCTGCCCTATGATTAAATTTAAATGGCTGCAGTATTTTGACTGTACAAAGGTAGCATAATAATTAGTCTTTTAATTGAGGACTTGTATGAATGAAAACATGAGATAAAAATTTTATTTTAAATAGTTTTTGAATTTAATTTTTAAGTTAAAAAGCTTAATTTTTTTATAGGGACGATAAGACCCTATAGAACTTTATTAAAAAAAAAGTAATTTTGGGTTTAAACTTAAATTAATTTAATTGGGGTGATTAATAAATTTATTTTACTTTATTTTGTAATTTCATTTATAAATGTTTATTTGTTCCATTATTGTATGATTATAAGTTTAAGTTACCTTAGGGATAACAGCGTAATTTTAATGGGGAGTTCATATCTATATTAAAGTTTGCGACCTCGATGTTGAATTAAGATAAAATTAAGGGGTAGATTCTTTAAATTTAAGTCTGTTCGACTTTTAAATTCTTACATGATTTGAGTTCAAACCGGTGTAAGCCAGGTTGGTTTCTATCTTATAAATTAAATTTATATTAGTACGAAAGGACCATATAATTCAATATTAAAATTGTAATCAAATTGATTTGGCAGATTAGTGTATTAAATTTAGAATTTAAAAATGTAATTAAATTTACATTCAATAATTTTTGTTTTAACTTCTTTGGTTTTAATTATTATAGTTATAGTTTCTGTTGGGTTTTTTACTTTATTAGAACGAAAAGTTTTAAGTTATATACAGATTCGTAAAGGACCTAACAAGGTTGGTTATATAGGGTTGCTTCAACCTTTTAGAGATGGTATAAAGTTGTTTATAAAAGAACAATATTTTCCTTTAAATTCTAATTATTTATTTTATTTTGTTTGTCCTTTTATAAGATTAATTCAGTCTCTTTTTATTTGAGTTTTATTCCCTTTTTATGTTAATACTATAATATTTAATTATAGATTTTTAATATTTTTATGTATTTCTAGATGTGGAGTTTATTTTTTAATATTATGTGGTTGGTCATCAAATAGATTATATTCAATATTAGGGTGTATTCGTAGAATTTCTCAAACTATTTCTTATGAAGTTTCACTTTCCACTTTTATACTATGTTATTTTTTAATTATTGAAAGATACAGATTTTTGGATTTTTATCTTTATCAAACTAATTGTTGATTTATATTTTTTTCTATACCCTTGTTTTTTTGTTGAATTTCTTGTTGTATAGCTGAAACAAATCGTTCACCTTTTGATTTTTCTGAAGGTGAAAGAGAATTAGTTTCTGGATTTAATGTTGAATATGGTGGTGGTTTTTTTTCTGTTCTTTTTATTGCTGAATATTCAAGAATTATTTTTATTTCTTTTTTGACTTGTTTAATATTTTTAGGAGGTAATTTCTATTCTTTTATTTTTTTTCTTAAGCTTATTTTTTTATGTTTTTTATTTATTTGGGTTCGTTGTTCATTTCCACGTTATCGTTATGATAAACTTATATATTTAGCTTGAAAATGTTATTTACCTTTATCTTTAAATTACTTGCTTTTTTTTATTTTAATTAAATTAATTGTGTTTTATCATTTTTTTTTGTTAAGTTAATAAAAACCAATCTATCTCATATTTTCAAAATATACACTTTTTTTAAGCTAATTAACTTTTATTCAATTAATTTATCTCAAATTTTTGTTAAAATAGGGTCTGTAATAAAATATAGAAAGTATAAAATTGTTAAAATTAAACCTGTTTCAGTAAATGGTGTTTCAACAGGTTTTGAACCAATTCATGTTAATATAATAACTGTATTAACAAATATTCAAAAGTTAATTTGGCTTAAGGGATAAAAAGTTAATGCTTTAAACTTTATTTTTATTGATAATGGTAGAATAATTAAAATTAAAATTGAAAAAAAAAGAGCTATAACACCTCCCAGTTTATTAGGGATTGACCGTAAAATTGCGTAAGCAAACAAAAAGTATCATTCAGGTTGAATATGAACTGGTGTTGATATAGGGTTTGCAGGTGTAAAATTATCAGGGTCTGAAAGTATGTAAGGTTCAGATAAATTAAGTGAAATTAATAAAACTAATGTAATTATAAATCCTATAATATCTTTAATAGAAAAGTAAGGGTGAAATGGAATTTTATCAATATTAGAATTTAATCCAATTGGATTAGAAGACCCAGTTTGGTGAAGGAACAAAAGGTGAATAACTGTTAATAAAACAATAATAAATGGAAGTATAAAATGTAAACTAAAAAATCGTGAAAGAGTTGCATTGTCTACTGCGAATCCCCCCCAGATTCATTTTACTAGTATAGACCCAATATATGGAATTGCTGATAGTAAATTAGTAATTACAGTTGCTCCTCAAAATGATATTTGTCCTCAAGGTAAAACATATCCTAAAAATGCAGTAGCTATTGTTATTAATATAAGTATAATTCCTATAATTCATGTTTTTGTTAACTTATAAGAACCATAATATATTCCTCGTCCTGTGTGTAAGTAAATAGCAATAAAAAATATTGATGCTCCATTAGAATGTATTGTACGGGTTAATCATCCATAATTTACATCACGTGTAATGTGTCTTACTCTATTAAATGCTATTTCAATATTAGATGTATAATGTATAGACAAGATAATACCTGTTAAGAGTTGAATAGTTAAGCATATTCCTAAAATTGAACCAAAATTTCATCATGACGATAAATTAATAGGGGCTGGTAAATCAATTAATGAATTATTAACTATTTTAATAATAGGATTGATTTTTCGAATTGGTTTATTCATATGTTTTTATTCGTAATGGTCCTTTATGGAATAATACAATTTTTGAAACTGAAATTATTGTTAATAATAAAATTAATACTATAAATACAGTTAAAAACATGGATTTATTATTATACAATTTTGTTATGGATATAGTTTCTTGATTATTTAAATTTAAAATTATTTCTGTTTCATTAATTTGATTTTCTATCATTAATTCTTCTGTTATAAATATTATGATAATAAAAATTAAAGTTAAGTTTAAATTTATTTTAAATTTTTCGTTAGATGCAATTCTTCTTATATATATAAATAGAATTATTATACCTCCAATTATTATGATAAATGTAATTATTGGGAATCAAGAGTTTAATACTATTTTATTTATAATAATTGTTGAAATAATAGTTTGTGTTAAAAGAACTGTTCCTATAGATATAGGAGTTTTTATGGATGGAAGAATAATTGATATAATAGTTATTATTTTTAATAAAATAAATTTAATTTCAGTAAATAGTTTATTTAAAATTTAGGTTTTGGAAATTTAAGATGTGATTTTCATTTTACTGATGTTTTAAAGAGTTTTCTAACTTTAATTTACAAAATTAATATTTTTAATTTAAACTATTAAAACAAATGAATTTTTTTTTTTTTTTTTTTTTTTTTGGTTTAGTTTCATTAATTTATATCCGTAAGCATTTATTGTTATGCTTATTGAGTTTGGAATTTATTGTGTTATCACTTCTTTTAATAGTTTTTAATATATGTCTTTTATTTAATTGTTTTTATATCTATATTTTATTTATAACATTTTTTGTTTGTGAAGGTGTTCTTGGTTTATCAATTTTGGTTAATATAATTCGGTTTCATGGAAATGATTATTTAAATTCTATTTATTTATGATAGGTTATTTACTTTCTATAATTTTTGTGATCCCTTTAATTTTTAAATTAAATTTTTATTTATTTCAATATTATTTAATTTTTTGTATACTTATATATATATTAATATTTACTTCTGATTTTTATTGTAATTTAAGATATCTTTTAGGGTTTGATTCTATTTCTTTTGGGTTAATTTTACTTACTTTTTTAATTGTTAATTTAATAATTTTTTGTAGATATTCTATTTTTAATAGTAAAAGATTTTTTTTTTTTTTAATTTTAAATTATATTTTGCTATTCATTATAATTGTTTTTTTTTGTTGTTTAAGAATATTTTATTTTTATTTATTTTTTGAATTTAGTTTAATTCCACTAGTTTTTTTAATTGTAGGATGAGGGTACCAACCTGAACGTTTATTATCAAGATTATATTTATTTTTTTATACACTTTTTGGTTCTTTACCTCTTCTTTTTTTAATTATTAAAATTTATTTATTTTTTGGTACTTTATTTTTTGATTTAATCAATTTTTTAAATGTTAGATTTATTTTTCATTTTTTTATAATTTTTGGGTTTTTAATTAAGTTACCCATATTCATTGTTCATTTTTGATTACCAAAGGCTCATGTTCAGGCTCCTGTATCTGGTTCTATAATTTTAGCTGGGGTTCTTTTAAAAATTGGGGGTTATGGTTTAATTCGTATTTTTTTTATATTAGAATTCTCTCTTAATAATTATAGATATATTTGATTTTCTTTTTCTATATATGGTTCATTTTTGGTTAGATTAATTTGTTTTATTCAGGGTGATTTAAAATGTTTAATTGCTTATTCATCCGTTTCTCATATAGGTTTATGTTTAATAGGTTTATTAAGATTAAGATCTTGAGGGGTTTTCGGTTCCTATTTTTTGATACTTTCTCATGGTTTATGTTCTTCTTGTTTATTTATAATATCTAATTTTTTTTATGAACGTTTACATAGACGAAGATTTTTTATTAATAAGGGTTTAATTAATTTTATACCCAGAATTACACCTTTTTGGTTATTAATATGTTGTTTTAATATAGGTTGTCCACCTAGATTAAATTTTTTAAGAGAAATTATAATTTTGAATTCTATTATTATATATTTTTGTTATTCTTTATATTATTTTATTTTTATTTCTTTTTTTTGTTCTTGTTTTAGATTTTTTCTTTTTTCTTATGTTTTTCATGGTGTTTACCATAGAATATACAGATTTTCTTTAATTAGAGTTCGTGAATATTTACTTATTTTAATTCATTTAATTCCTTTGGTTTCTATTTTGTTAATAATTAATGTTTTTATTTAATTTAAATAGTTTAAAAAAAATATAGATTTGTGGTTTCTAAGATGTTTATAACTTTAAATTTTGTTAAAATTAAATTTTTATTTTTTTTGATTTATAATTCTTTTTATTAATTCTTTAATTTTTATGTATATAGGATTTTTTTTTATATATAAAAATTATTCTTTTTTTTTTGAGTGAGAACTTTTTAATTTAAATTCTTTAAGATTATGCTATTTAATTTTTTTTGATTGAATATCTTTAATATTTTGTTTTGTTGTTTTTTTTATTTCTTCTATAGTTTTGGTTTATAGATCAATTTATATGGGATTCAATTCTTATTCTTCAAAACGATTTTTATATTTAGTTTTGTTATTTATTCTTAGAATAATTTTAATAATTTTAAGACCAAATTTAATTAGAATTCTTTTAGGTTGAGACGGATTGGGTATTGTTTCTTATTGTTTAGTAATTTATTATCAGTCTAATTCTAGTTTTTTATCAGGTATAGTTACATGTTTAACAAATCGTTTAGGGGATATTGGTCTTTTAATTATAATTTGTTGGTTATTTAGATATGGTGGTTGACATTTTATTTTTTATACAAGTTTTTATTCATCTATAATTTTTTATGTAATTTTTATTTCAAGTTTTACTAAAAGAGCTCAAATTCCTTTTTGTTGTTGGTTGCCAGCTGCTATAGCAGCTCCTACTCCTGTTTCTTCCTTGGTTCATTCTTCTACTTTAGTAACAGCAGGAGTTTATTTACTTATTCGTTTTTATAATTCTTTATTTTATTTAAATTCTTATTTTCTTTTAATAAGTTTACTTACAATATTAATTTCTTCTTTTTGTGCTAATTATGAATTTGATTTAAAAAAAATTATTGCTTTATCAACTTTAAGACAATTAGGGTTAATAATGAGATCATTATTTTTAGGGATGCCTGATTTATCTTTTTTTCATTTATTAAGACATGCAATATTTAAGTCTTTATTATTTTTATGTGCTGGTATTTATATTTTTTACATAAATGACAATCAAGATATTCGTTATATAGGTTCAATTTGTTTGTTTATACCTTTTACGAGATCTTGCTTTAATATTTCAAATTTTGCTTTATGTGGTATACCATTTTTATCTGGGTTTTATTCTAAGGATTTAATTATTGAATTTTCACTTTTTACAAGTTTAAATTTGTTAACTTTTTTTTTATACTATTTTTCTTTAGGTTTAACTTGTATGTATAGTTTTCGTTTATTTTACTATACAATAATTTTAAATTTTAAATTTACAAAATTATTTGTTATTTATGATTCATTTAATTTTATAAAATTTAGAATTTTTATATTGACTTTAATATCTCTTTTTTTTGGTTGCTTTTTTAGTTGGGTATCTGGTATTTCATTAATTTTCATTTATTTACCATTAAGTTTGAGGATAATAAGATTTTTATTTATTATTTTTGGTGTTATTTTAGGTTACGACATATTTAATTTTTCTTATATGTTTAATATAAATTATTATTATTTTAATAGTTTTATGTGATTTATATATTTTCATTCTTATTATTTGTATAATTATTTTTTTTTTATTATGTTTAATTCTATTAGGGTTTTAAGTTGAGGTGAATATTATGGTGCTTATGGTATTTCTTTTTATGTTTTAAAAATTTCTAATTTTTTTCAGTTTTATTTTATTAATAATCTAAGGATTTTTCTATTTACATTTTTTGTTTGGTTAATTTTTATACTTTATCTTAATAGCTTATATAAGAGCGTAATATTGAAGATATTAAGGAATAATTATTTTAAGATAAAATTTATAAGAATAATATTCTTTTTTTTTAATGAAAATAAAATGTTTTTTATAAACTATATAAATAAGGGATGAACAATAAATTTGCTCTTTATTTAGTTAGCAGCTAAATTTTAAAATTCCCTTTTAATAGGAATAGAATTCAATATTTTTATTAACAATAAAATGCCTCTTTTTTTTGGCTTCTATTAATTAGTATGAGAATTATTAATTCTTAATTTTAGGTCGAAACTAAATGTAAAAATTTTACTTCTTTACTAGGGGTATTATTTAGTAAGGTCAATTCATTTAATGAATACTTTTTAGTTGCAAACTAAATATTATAATTAATTATAACCCTATTTTGTTCAGTTTAATATTCCATTTATTCATTCATGGTATAATCCTATAATTAATACTATAATAAATGATACTCTTGTTATTAATCATCTTATTAACATTGAATATTTAATTGTTATAATTATTGGAATAATAATAATAACTTCAATGTCAAAAATTAAAAAAATTGCTGCAATCAAGAAAAAGTGGATAGAAAATGGTATACGTTTGTTTGATATTGGGTTAAATCCACATTCAAACGGTGAAAGTTTTTGTTTATCAGTAATAGACTTAATTGAAATTAAGTTAATTAATATAATTAAAATGGTTGTGATTAATACTAATATTATTATATAAATAAATAATTTATTAATTATTCATTCTTTTTAAGACCTTAAAGTTGGAAGCTTTAAATACTTTTTATACTAAATGAATAACCTCCTCATCAGTAAACTGATATATACAAGAATAGTCACACTACATCAACAAAATGTCAGTATCATGCTGCAGCTTCAAATCCTATATGATGATTTTTAGAGAAGTGAAGATTTTTTGTTCGTAATAATTTAATAATAATAAATGTTGTACCAATTAATACGTGAATTCCATGGAATCCTGTTCTTATAAAAAATGTTGATCCATAAATTCTGTCAGCAATAGAAAATGGTGCTTCAATGTATTCGTATATTTGTATTATTGAAAAATAAATACCTAAAATAATAGTAATAATAAGGCTTTGTTTAGTTTGAGTTAAATTATTTTTAACTATTGCGTTATGTGCTCATGTTATTGATATACCTGAGGTTAATAAAATAATAGTATTAAGTATTGGGATATTAATTGGATTAAATGTTTTAATTCCTAGTGGAGGTCAATTTATTCCAATTTCTATATTAGGAGATAGTCTTCTATGAAAAAAAGCTCAAAAAAAAGATAAAAAAAATATGACTTCTGATATAATAAATATAATTATACCTATTTTTATTCTTGAAACCACTTTTTTAGTGTGTAATCCTTGAAATGTAGATTCTCGTGTAATATCTCGTCATCATTGGAATATTGTAATTAAAATAATTATTAATCCAATAATTATTAATGATTGGGATAACTTATGTATTCATATAATTGATCCTGAAGTTAATGTTAATAACCCTAAAGAAGATGTTAAAGGTCATGGTCTTTTATCAACTAAATGATATGGGTGATTATTCATTTTTAAATTTCTCTAGAATATAGTGTTGATAGTGTTATAAAAACATATGATTGAATTACAGCTACAGCTGATTCAAATAAAATTAAAGTAATAAATACAATTATGGAAATTATTAAAATAAAGGATGATTTTGATGAATTTCTACCTAAAAGAGACATTAATAAATGTCCAGCAATTATGTTAGCAGATAATCGCACAGCTAATGATCCAGGTCGAATAATATTTCTTGTTGTTTCAATTAAAACTATAAATGGTATAAGAACTGTGGGTGTACCAACTGGTACAAGATGAGCAAATATTATGTTTGTTTTTTTTGTTCATCCAAAAATTATAAATGATATTCATATGGGTAAAGCTATAGTTATAGAAAATACTAAATGAGATGAAGAAGTAAAAATATAAGGTAATAACCCTATTATATTAATTACTAAAATTAATATAAATAGAGGTAATATAATTATTGGAACTCTTTTATTTTTTGTTAATCTCATTATTTCTTTTGTTAATAATCATATTAATTTTAATAAAATTGTTTTTGTTTTATTATTTTTAATTCAAAAGTTTCTTGGTATAATAATTAAAAATAATATTGTTCTTAACCAGTTTAAAGATAATATTCCTGTACATGGGTCAAATGTAGAAAATAAATTAGTTATCATGTTCATTTAAATGAAATTTTGTTATTAATTTTATTTTGGTTTAAAATTGTTTTTTTATAAAAATAAATATTTGTAGTTATTATAATTAAACATAAAATAAATATTATTTCTAATGATAATCATCATAATGGAGCTATTTGTGGCAATAAAGAATATTTTTCAATAATTTTAATTTGACAAATTAATGTTATTTTTTAACTAAATCTTTATTCATTAAGAGTATAAAACTATAATTTGGTTTAAGAGACCAATGCTTTATATTAAGCTACATAATGAGAATTTTAATATTCAGTTTAAAAATTTTTCTATAGATACTCTTTCTATAGAAATTGGTATAAATCTATGGTTTGCTCCGCAGATTTCTGAGCATTGACCATAGAATAATCCAGGTCGTAATAATATTAGTCTACCTTGATTGATGCGACCTGGGGTTGCATCAACTTTAATTCCTATAGATGGAATTGTTCAAGAGTGAATAACATCAGTTGATGAAACTAATATTCGGATTATTAAGTTGTATGGTGCAATGATATGATTATCTGTTTCTAATAATCGAAATTCATTGTTTTCTAAATCTTGAATAGGTTTTATATATGAGTCAAATTCAATTTTTTTTAAATCTGAATATTCATATGATCAATATCATTGGTGTCCAATTGCTTTAATTGATAAAATTGGGTTATTAATTTCTTCAATAAGATAAAGAATTCGTAAAGAGGGTAAAGCAATTAAAATAAGTATAATTGCTGGTGTAATTGTTCATATTAATTCAATTATTTGTCCTTCTAATATATTTTTATCCAAAAGTTTATTTATTATGATTGATAATATTATATATATAACTGTTACTGTAATTATTAAAATAATTATTATTGCATGGTCGTTAAATATAATTAGTTGTTCTATAATAGGTGTTATAGGATCTTGAAATTTATATATGTTTCATGATGAAATTTCTAATAAAATATAAAAATTTATATATGAATTTTAAGTTCATTGCACTATTCTGCCATATTAGAATTTTATAATAATTGGTAGTTCAGAATATGAATGTTCTTGTGGAGGTGTTTTTTGTAGTCATTCAATTGAAGAATAGTTATTTTTAGAAAATACAACGGTTCGTTTAGATATTAAACTTTCTATAATAATAAAATTTATTAATAGGATTCTAGTTATTGAAATTATTCTTCCAATTGAAGATAGGGTGTTTCATGATGTGAATGAATCTGGGTAATCAGAGTAACGTCGTGGTATACCTCTTATACCTAGAAAGTGTTGAGGAAAAAATGTTAAATTTACTCCTAAAAATATTATTAAAAATTGGATTTTTAATCATTTTTCATTTATTAAAACTCCTGTAAATAGGGGGAATCATTGAATAAATCCTGCTATAATAGCAAATACTGCCCCTATTGATAAAACATAGTGGAAGTGAGCAACTACATAATATGTGTCGTGTAAAATAATATCAATAGATGAATTAGATAAGATAATTCCAGTTAATCCTCCAATAGTAAATAGAAATACAAATCCAGAAGCTCATATTATTGAAATGGATATTTTTATAGGTATACCATTTATAGTTGCTATTCATCTAAAAATTTTAATACCTGTTGGTACTGCAATAATTATTGTGGCTGATGTAAAATAAGCTCGTGTATCTACATCTATACCTACAGTAAATATATGGTGGGCTCATACTACAAATCCTAATAATCCAATTGATATTATAGCGTAAATTATACCAATGTATCCAAATGACTCATTTTTTCCTGATTCCTGTGTAATAATATGAGAAATTAAACCAAATCCTGGAAGAATTAAGATGTATACTTCCGGATGTCCAAAAAATCAAAATAAATGTTGGTATAAGATTGGGTCTCCTCCTCCTGATGGGTCAAAAAATGATGTATTTAAATTACGGTCTGTCAATAGTATAGTGATTGCTCCCGCTAAAACAGGTAAAGATAAAAGAAGAAGAGTTGCAGTGATTAAAACAGACCAAACAAACAATGGAGCTTGATCTATATTTATTCCTTTTGGTCGTATATTTATTGTTGTTGTAATAAAATTAATAGAACCCAAAATTGATGAGATACCTGCTAGATGTAAAGAAAAAATAGCTATATCAACTCTAGGACCTGAATGAGCAGTATTAGATGATAAAGGAGGGTAAACAGTTCAACCTGTTCCTGCTCCTATTTCAATTATAGATCTTGTTAAGATTAATATAATTGAAGGAGGTAATAATCAAAATCTTATGTTATTTAATCGTGGGAACGCTATATCTGGTGCTCCAATTATTAGAGGTAACAATCAATTACCAAATCCACCAATTATAATTGGTATTACTATAAAAAAAATTATAATAAATGCATGTGATGTAATAATTACATTATATATTTGGTCATTATTTAAAAATGATCCTGGTTGGTTAAGTTCTATTCGAATTAATATTCTTAATATTATACCAACTATTCCTGACCACACCCCAAAGATGAAATATATTGTTCCAATATCTTTGTGGTTAGTAGATATTAATCACTTATTCATATTATTGAGGTGTCTGATTAAAGTGGTAAACTGTAAATTTTCTTAAGAATTAATTTTTAATTCTCTCAATAGGTCTTATAGTTTAAAAAAAAATGTTAAATTGCAAGTTTATTGATGTTATAATACTAAGACTTATCTAAGTCTAGATATTTATAACTTTGAAGGTTAAGAGTTTTTTTAACTTAAAGCCTTAATTAAGACTTTTTAAAGTTAATGTCAATGGTGTAAATATAAAATTTATAATTAAAATTTTTATATCAATTTTTGATTTTTTAAAAATTTTTCATTTTATTAATGTTGAAAATATTATTATTGATAAAAATGAAATACGTATATATATATATATTATTAAAATTGATGAAGTTAAAATTGTTGTTAATAATAAAATTTCTATTTTAATAATTATTTTTTCTAAAATTAATATTTTAATTGTAAATCCAATTATAGGGGGTATACCAGCTATTGATAATAATGAAACTCAAATAGACGTTTTAGAAATTATTTCAATTTCATTAGAAATTAATTGATTTAAATAATTAATTTTTATTTTTGAAAATATTGATAATACTATTATTAGTATTATTGAATAAATTAATAAGTATGTTGTTCATACTTGGGTTTCATTAATTGATCTTAATATAATTCCTAAATTATAAATTGAAGAATAAGAAATTATTTTTTTTAATGAAGATTGATTTATAACTATAATTGACCCAATAATTATAGATATAATTCTTCAATATTTAAATTGTTCATTTAATATTCTTAATGTAAACAAACCTGGAATTTTAATTAATGTGAATAAAATAAATATAGAATAATATTCAATTCCTTCAATAATTCTTAATACCCATGTATGGAATGGGGCTGCCCCAATTTTAATTATTATAGCCTGTGTTAATAAAATTTTAAAATTAATTATTGATGTTATTGATGAAATTCTTATAATTATTATACATGATGAAATTCTTTGAATAATAAAGTATTTGATCGGCGAATCAGATCTCATTTTTTCTTGAGTTATTAATGGAACAATAGAAAGAACCCCAATTTCTATTCTAGTTCATAAAATTATTCAATTATTTGATGAAACCGCTATTATAACCCCAATTATAATTGTGTTAATAAATAATATTTTTGTGAAATTTAAATTAATTAAAAAGGAGAATTATTAATTCTATACTTAGGTTATGAGCCTAAAAGCTTTATTTAGCTTACCTTTTTGTAGTTTAGTGTAGTTTGCACATGAAATTTTGATTTTCAAAGTTAAGTTTAATTCTTTTTCTACAATAGGAGTAAAAAATTTACTTAATTTATTCTATCAAAATAATCCTTTAGTCAGGCATCCTATT